GATTTAGTTAGGTATCCATTTGGTAATTTTATGAATTATATTATATCATTAGAGAAACACAATTTGCAATTAAAATGCAAGAATCGTTCATCAATTTACAGTCAATAGTTAACGGTTCCCATTTCTCCTGAATTTTTTCTTTTGTGACTGAAAATACATATTTGGTTTTTCAATAGAAAAAAAAAAAGGAAAACAGGATTGCAGATACACATAAAAAAAAAACGAGGACTATTCTCATATATTTTGTATCGTTTTGGCGGCATGGCCGAGCGGTAAGGCGGGGGACTGCAAATCCTTTTTCCCCAGTTCAAATCCGGGTGTCGCCTCATCAAAAAAAGAATTGAAACTCTCTCTTTAATTTTACTGATATAACTTGCATTTTTTTCCAGCAGAAGCAAGTGGAAGAAAAGGACTCTTTTTATTTGCTTGATTCGAAGCATCCGCGTTAGGGATTTGGTTTTCTAAAAGAAAATGCTATAAATCATTGCGTCTAGGCTTCAAGGAAAGATTCTAATAATGAATTCTAATAATGAAAAGGAATCATTAAATCTTGATATGATAGTCTTTTGACTACTAATGTAGTGGCTGCTAACTGGTTCTTAAATGAGATTGGATATATGTATAGGGGATCCATTTTAGTTTCGGAAAGCGGAAGATACTTTATGTACTTATGAAAATAAAATCTCTGATTGTTCCCGGATTCAATTATTATTCTATTCATCAATTATTATTCTATTCAATAGATAATTCTATTGAATAGATAATTTTTTTTTGTTCTATAACTTTTTAGAAAGTTATATTAAGTAAAAAAGCGAATTCCTTCTTTTTGGTAACCCGCAGTCACGAATGGAATAGGCCGTCTCCCGAGCGACTCTATGAAACAATTAGGAGACGGTAAAGATTAGATCAAATGAGAAAGGAGTAGGTATGTGTGATCTAGCTTGATTCTCAACTTTTCTACTTTTTTAAAAATGAAATGGAGGGCAACAAAAAAAAAGACAAAGTTTTTCCATTAGACTCAAAATCATATAAGAACTCGTTTGTTAGTTGATTGTTTCATCAATGGTGAATGGTGTTGTGCCTTAATTTTTTTTTTTGACTCTGCACTAGTGATTTAACTATTATTAGTGAACAATAATGATTAGTGAACAATAATGGAATAATTCTTTTATATTCATAGAGATAGGGGACATAATTCACATGGATATAGTAAGTCTCGCTTGGGCTGCTTTAATGGTAGTCTTTACATTTTCCCTTTCACTCGTAGTATGGGGAAGAAGTGGACTCTAGAAGTACTACTAATTGAGGAATCAACCTCAAACTGTATCAATTGTTTTATAGATTGTTCTGCCGAGCCTTTTTTTTTACTTTTATTTGTTTTTTCCCTTTATTTACTGTTCAAAGATAAAAGTTTTACTTAGTAATTTGAAAATGTATATATACTTTCGACCCAAAAGAACATAGACATAGTAGTTGTCCAATAAGATGCTCCGCGTAATAAGATATTCCCTCGGGCTAGTCACTCACATATTGCATGCTTACCACTCGTTTTATTAATTATTTTAGTTATGCCTTTTTTTGCTTTATGGAACTCATTTCATATCATGCTTAAAACGTTAAAGATGGGGTTTGCTAATGATTTTTGAAATCCGAAGAGAAGACCTTTCCACGGAACCGAACCCCTCTATCATTTTAAAATTGTTCAATCAATTACTTCTTTAGAATGGTAAAACAATCTAATTTTATTACTCTATGCCCATAACATTTTTTTTTCCATCATTGATTTGATTCTTCCGATGGATATCAGGATTCATATTGAAAAGAATCAGAAATCGATGAATTAGAATCATAAGAGTAAGAGTTGCCTTTCGAGATTGATTAGAATCAAGATAAACATAAATGAAATCAATAGATGAAGCAAAGAAATAGAATTGGGATACTATGTACATTAACATTAGATATAGGGAATTAATCTATATGAAATTAATTTATATGAATATGAAGATATATATTGTAGGTTGATCTATATTCAACCTGTATATATATCTTTATACAGTAGAACTTTACACACTCCAATAACTATAATAGCTAGTATGGTAGAAGGATTCATAGATATCTTTCCACCATACTATCGGATCTCATAGAATACTGCTCTCGTAGAATACTGATAATTCTAGTACACTCATTTCATTTAAGACGCTAAATTGGAATCCTTTTTATTTTCGTTTTATTATCTTCAGTCATTGATAAGAACTAAAAAGTAAAGTTTAATTCAAATTAATCACTTTTACTGATTGTTTTTACGTAAATTATAAGTAAAAAAGCAGTAGGAACTAGAATGAACAGTGTAGTAGCAATAAATGCGAGAATATTTACTTCCATAATTTCATCGTTTCATTTTTTTTTTATTCGCAATAACTCAGGATTTAATCCCATAGAAATGATAAATCTTTGGCTTGTAAATTCAATAGTCAATAGTATGAATTACATCGCGATGATATCGAATCGTATTAGAATATCATGAATAACAATATCTGAACTATCAAATCAACTCATCGTCGAGAATTGAATAGTATAACATAGGAAGATCTTTTATCCATACCAAATTCTAAATTTTATTACTGATCCAATCAAAAATTTGTATCTTTTAGTATTTTATTTATCATTAAAAAAAAAAAAAGTTTTCAACTTAAACTAAAAAAATAATAAAAAATTACTTCGCTAAAAGAGAAAGAGATGGAATCCTTGTTTGATCTTAGTAATATCCTCTTTACTTGAATTAGGAATGGGACATATATATCAAAAGTCCAGTGTGAAATTTGAATGAGATAGATTCTTTAAAATTCAAATTCGTAATTTGAATTAATAATTGAGATTACACAAAATCGGAAAGATATTTTAATATGAAAAATTCTATCAAAGTAACTATGTGAAATTGATTTTGTATCGTACAAATGGAATTTTTGTATGTGCTCCCCGAAACATATAGTACTCCCACAATCGGGAGTAATTCAAAAAGCCAGGCCCATTCTGGTATCTATTGTTTGAATCCTGAATATGATTCTACCAATAATTGTACTAATCTACATATGCCTTTCTCCCATGAAAAAGTACTTCTTATTGATATATCTATTTTGATTGGATTTGGATCCGTGTCGGGACTGACGGGGCTCGAACCCGCAGCTGCCGCCTTGACAGGGCGGTGCTCTGACCAATTGAACTACAATCCCAGGGAAAAAAATGTACAACATATAATATATGTTTATGATTTCATTGCCTTCAAACCCCTTCTATGTGGGTCTATGTAGATTTTAGATTATATGTAGATGAAAATCTACATATTGTAACAGAGGCGCGAGTAATGTATTGATATACACACGGACATGCACTTTAATGAGAGGAGCATAGATTATTAGTCATTTTAATTTATTGCAAAATTGATTGCTAATCAAATAAATCTTTCAAAGAATAACAAAAAAAAAATCATTTTTTTTTTTTTGTTATTCTTTTCTTAAACTTGATACTTACAGATCCTAATCTGAATCGAGATTATTATTAAGATAATAATTTTTTGAAAAAAAAAAAAAAAAAACAGAGCAAATAAATAGCAGTAGAAAGATATTCAAAAATCGGACTTTTTTTTTATTCTTCCGTATCAAAAATTTATGAAGAAGAAAAAAAGGGTTATAACCTTTCATGGTGGATCGGCAAATTAGTGGGCCGAGCTGGATTTGAACCAGCGTAGACATATTGCCAACGAATTTACAGTCCGTCCCCATTAACCGCTCGGGCATCGACCCAAGAAGAATCCATTCTAGGCTTCTTTTTTTGATAATTCCTGATCAACTTTCTTTCGTAGTACCCTACCCCCAGGGGAAGTCGAATCCCCGCTGCCTCCTTGAAAGAGAGATGTCCTGAACCACTAGACGATGGGGGCATACTTGTCCAACTGCCATCATACTATGATCATAGTATGATCAGTTTTTTGAAATTGTCAATATAAATAAAATGGAATAATGTGAATCAATTCAAAGGATTTTTATGTCTTTGATGATTCCATAGAATTTTATAATTTGTCATTTATATTTATTTTTTGAATGGTTCATTCTAATTACCATTTTAAAATTCTATAAAAAATTTTATTTTTATCAAAATTATTTGATCTTTTATTTCAAATTTCAATTGTTATTTATTAGTTATATTAGTTAATTTATATATAGAATTTGATATAGATTATATATAATCTATATTACTCAATTTTTATTATTTTTTATAAAATTAATATTATAATTAATGAATCTATAGATTCATTAATTATAGTTATTTTATATCTTTATAGTTAAAATAATTAGAGTGATATATAAATATTAGAATATTTTTTAATAGAGTGATATTAATTATATATCAATTATATATATTACTATGAATTAATATAAAATTCGAGAATAAAAAATAAAAATAATAATTAGAAGTAAATTCTTAAAAAAAAAAAAAAACATTCAAAATTCTAAATATTCTAAAACTAATAAGTGATTGCTCTGCTATATGTCATAAAAGTGGATTAAACTCCATTTCTCATACTTTCAATCAGTCATTGAATCATTATTATAAGGTTATAGGTAGTTCTATCTCATACTAAGACAAGAAATTAAGGAAATTCAAAAAAGATCAATTTGGAAATATGAGAAGAGGGATAGGTATCCATAAATGCTTGCAAAATTGTTTTTATCGACAAGTTGCTTTATCAATGAAATATCTTTGATCTATGTTGAATTGATTGGTTTGTACATGTATCAATCAAATGAATTTCATTATGCTATGGCTCAATATTCAATTAGGATTGGTCTTTTGAAACAATTCATTGCATTGATCAAATACAATATCAATAAACCATTTTACCTAGGCTCACTAGCCCATTCCCATACTACTTACTAGGTAAATCAAATTGATCGTTCCAAAATGAGCCACTATGTGGATAAAAAATATTTATGTACATATAT